ATAATAGGTACTGTAGCTGGTATTCTTGTGATCGGTTTAATCGGTATTTTCTTTTATGGTTCATATTCCGGATTAGGTTCATCCCTGTAATAATTGGATGAACTGAGTTGTAGACATGAAAACATAATAACTCAACGGGATCCCCCTCGAATCAGACAAGGAAAGAGGGGGTAGGTCCCGTTGAGTTATTAATAGTCATAGTCTTTTTTTTTTTTTTATAAGTTCGTTGAAATTGAAGAAGTTCTATTTGCCCAATAAATTTACCTAATATTTATTTTTGTTTGTCCACTACCACTATTTACGTAATATTACGTAATAAATCGAAAACTAAAAATATGAGAAACCTATAAAAAATAAAAAATAAAAAAATTCAAACTACAAATAGAAATTTTTTACGAACGGGCTCGAGAATCATTATTAATTCGACACAAGAAAGGGTTGTGGAAAATTCTGTTTCTTGTGTCAAGGACTAAGAGACGAACAATTCCCCCTAAAACCCTTTGTTCCTCTCATTTATACTTTGGTTTATATTCTCCTCTTATTTATCTTTTGTTTTGATTCTATTAAAATATAAAACTATTGATTCATTCTATATCATACCGTTTAAGTTTGGATTCAAAAAACAAAGAAATAAAGAAGAGTTAAGTAAAACCAAATAGTCTTCTTCACAATATACTATGACCAGCAATGCGGTATAAGTAATCCCCGAAATCCGGTAGAAGTAGAAAAAGAATATAAACAAACAAATTCTTATTCGCAATTATAATTATAATTGCGAATAAGAATTTGTTTCGTTTTAGAACTTGATGTTGATAAATCTGCAGATCTAGAAATTCATTTCGGACAATTGAACCTTCTCAAACTGTTTCTTTTTAAGAACCAAAAAGATTTGTGCCAAAATAACGGATGCCAAGAAAAGCAAAAGACCTTGGACACGTAATGTATCCTGAAGTACTATTTCCGCATCCCCCTGACCAAATCCACCCACATTAGGATTACTCGTTAATGGTTGATCAAGTTTGATGGATTCGCCCTCTGAAACAAGAAGTTCCGGTCCTGGAGGGATAATATCAACCACTTGACGTCCATCCGATGCATCCGCTATGGTTATTTCGTACCCCCCTTTGTCTTTTCGTATGATTTTGCTTACTATACCTGCTGCTGTAGCATTATAAACATTATTGTTACTCTTGCTCCCGTCGGGATAAATCTGCCCCCTTCCCCTGTTCCCGCCTACGTATATGGGATATTTTAAGAAGTGAACATCTTTCTTAGTAGCGGGGTCCGGGGAAAGAATAGGAAAGGTGATTTCACTATATTTCTGACCAGGAACAGGACCTATCACAAGAATATTTTTTTTAGTGGGGCGATAGCTCTGAAAAGACAGATTTCCTATCTTTTCTTTAATCTCGGGCGAAATGCGGTCGGGGGGGGCTAATTCAAACCCCTCGGGTAAAATAAGAACAGCCCCTACATTCAAAGCCCCTTTTTTACCATTAGCAAGAACTTGTTTCAGTTGCAGATCATAAGGAATTCGAACAACTGCCTCAAATACAGTATCAGGAAGTACCGCTTGTGGAACCTCGATATCCACGGGTTTATTAGCTAAATGGCAATTGGCACATACAATACGGCCAGTTGCTTCTCGTGGATTTTCATAACCCTGCTGTGCAAAAATGGGATATGCATTTGAAAGGGGTGCCTGGGTTATTATATATATCATGAGCGATACGGAAATGGATCGAGTAATCTCTTTCTTTATCCAAGTCCAAGAAAAGGTATTTTTAGTTTGCATGGTCCAATCATTGATCCCGAAAATTTCTACAATAAAATTAGGTAGGTCGCTAGTATAGTTCCCTATCTATAATTTTGCTATTTACTTAAATCTTAAATAATTTTAATGGAATATTGGAGGAATCCCTTGGATGGGTAGAAAGAATAAGTACAATTTTGAATGTTTTCCTTATGTACAAAGTAACAAGTAGTATAATTGGATCGTTCGATCATTTTTCAGTCATTCATTGAATGATAAATCACTACAAGTGAAGGAGATACACGATTTAAATAACGAAAGATCCAATATTTAAAAATTGTATCTAAAATGACTGGAAAAGTAGAAACAAGACCGGATATAATTTGCTCATTATGAGCAAATCCAAAATCTTTGTAGACAGAGCCAATCATTAATTCCCAACCGTGGGGCGAATGGAATCCTATACATAAATCAGTTAATAAAAGAATAGAAAAGGCTTTTATTGTGTCGCTTAAGTTATATAGGAATTCTTGAACCCAAGAGTTAAGAATAACGAGTTCTTCATTACCTAGAATAGAATAACCACTTAGAATAACGAAACAGATTATATTTGTCGAGAAGTGTAAAATTGTATGGATGCGATCCTCGTTGTGCATCTTGATCAATTGGATCGTTTCTTTGTAGATTTCGATGTGAGGCTTTTGTAAATGTGTTTCCGGGTATTCCTTTATCATTTCGTCCAAACGTAGGAGTTCCTCTAAGTCTATGAATTTTTTTAGAATACTCTTTTCTTGAATATCATTTAAAAAAATTTCGGATTTCCTAGTATTCCACCAATTAGTAACCCAAGATTCCATACTTTTATTAAATGAGAAAGAGATACACCAAGGCAAAAATACTATAGATCCAAGATATAGAAGGGAAATTAATACTTTCTTTTTTACCATTTTTTCGTCTGTGAATTTTTTTATTTTTAATGAACGCACCCCATTCGTCGACTCTATACGATGCTGATATTTCTATCAAGCATAAATTCTATTACAAGTCATCGAGCCCATGAATCTATTTCCGGTTTTTTTTTTATGATTCAGTATTTTAGTCCTTGAATTTAGAAAGAATACAGAAATAGAATAAGAAAAAACCCACTTCAAATTAATAGTAGTCAGATTTCAAGACGAAAGAACTCCCGTTTTATCAAAATTTTAAATATTTCAAAAAAAAATACTTTACTTTATTATGATTATGAAATATTTTGTTTTGATATATGATGAATCTATTATTTAAATTTGTTACTTTTTTTGTTACTGAATTGAGTTAAATGAATTTACATACGTATAAAATAATTGTGGACACAAAAAATTTAGTTTTAGAATTGTTTCGTATACGTTTGCTTTGGCTCGAATAAGCATTCTGACGAAACTTAAGTTAAGAGTTAAGTTATGCTATATAAAAAAAAAAAGAGGATTCTTTACTTTTTTCTCTCTTGAAAAGTATTCATTCTTCAGTTCCTTTTTCTTTTTTCAAAATACTTCAATTGGTACACGCAAGAAATAGGCCAATTCAGCAGCTTTTTGCTCAATTTCTCGTGGAGTCAAATTCTCATCAGTACGAGTCAAGGGAATGGCCCCCTGTCCTTTGATTTCCATATAAAGGACACGACGGGCATAAATACCCTCTTTAATTTCGATTCTGATGGACTGAATGTCTTTCATAAGAAATCGGAGGAATATGCGACGATTTTTTCCAGGGAATCCCCAACGAAAAATACACACTACGCCCTCTTTTATATCGAATCGATCATAACCACTACCCACATTCCACGAAATTGTGCACCACAAATAGGAACTAATAAAAAGACCCGCGATCCCATAAAAAGACATCACGATCCCTTGTGGAAAAAAAATTATTTGCTGAGAAGGAAATAAAGATATAAAATTCCTACCAAAATAACTGGACGTTCCAACCAATAAAAACCCTAATGAACCTAAAAAAAGAATAAAGGCCCAGCAGAAATTACTTGTTTTTCGGGACCCCGCGATAAGTTCTATCCATATACGTTCTGATCGCCAACTCATACTATACCTAGACCTAGTTGCATTTTATTGGAATTGGTAGAATAACAAAAATAATTTTTTTTTACTTTTTTTTTGTTGCCGAAGTAACTCTCATCAACCAGCACTATTATGATGTGAACCTTGAGGGGTAATTCATCGAATTTCTTAGATCCAAACTAAAATAATAACATCCCTTTCATATGATTTACCATATGATTTCCTAATACATATAGATTTCCATTTCATAAATTCCCCCGATTCCGATCTATTTGAAAATAGTTATAATTCATTTACCCATTTGAAAATAGTTATAATTCATTTACCCATTTGAAAATAGTTATAATTCATTTACCCATATATAATATTTACACATACATAAAAGCTTATGCCCAAAGGAAGTCACATGTTATACCATATTCTACTAAATATATAGCCGTGTTATGATCCAAGTAAGTCTTGAAAAAAAAATAGATAAGATTTGTCCTTAGCGTATCTAAAAAATTTTGTTTTTTTGAACATAAAGAAATAAAGAAGCCATTGCAAGTGCCGGAAATACTAAGCCCACTAAAGGCACAAAAATTGAGGGGAAGCTGTTGAGAGTTATCATAGAATGGGTACCTCGATTTAATATTTGTACCTGTTATTTATTGTTATCGTTTTATATTAATATTTTAACCTTATCCTTATATTGTTATAAAGATATCTTATAATTCATATATAATTGTTATATTATACTAAGTATACCTAAGTGAGTATATATATACTTAATAGTGAATATATAAGTATATGTTTTAATAAATATATATTAATTAATAAAATACAATAAATATGTAAATAAATGGACCTATTCATCTTTCTACATGTTTCTACATGAAATATATGTATGATAATCCACCCTTTATATTATTCATCTTATTATCTTGTTCTTATCTTATAAATTTAATAAAATTTACTAAAGAAAGGGTTTCTTACAAATTTATAGAGAATTCGTTATAATAATTGAACCCCAAAAAAGGATTCTTAGTGGGGTATGATTTTCGGGAGATATAGAAAGATGCAAGACCTTGTTAACTAATTTCACGGAAGAAAGAGAAAGAATTCCCTCTTTTATTTTGTTTAATAGAGATTTCCTGGTTAGTATTAGTAACCAGGAATATCAATAAAAAATGATCCAGATGATTCGTTCTACAATT